ATCGGACATGCGTATTTTTGATTTTCCGATGGATTGACATGGTTTCATTAATGGAAATTGTTTGATGTAATGAGTAAATAGGCTCTTTCGCCGTTCAAGAATTCTTGTTTAGGCAGTTCATATCATCCATACATAGTGTTTTGATCTAAGATTTCAATTCTTCCATCTTTCTGCAGTAACATATTGTTCCATGGAGCTAAGATCCAAAATATGGAATAAACAAGTATTTCCACGACTCTACCACCTGGCCAATTCTGTTCCACTTAATCCCTTTTTCATGGCCACATATCTTTATTTTATGGCTAAGGAATGGGAAATCTTTCTCCTGTTACATGAATCAAATGTTTCATTTCATCTGGGAAAAGCCATCTCTTTCTCAACAATGTCTTTGTCATTTGATCCAATAACGTTCCGTTAGATAGGAACAGATTTGATAAATACTGATAACTCTCAGATAGAGTATTAGAATGGAAAGATCCATTAGATAATGAACTATTGGTTCTAAGCCATCTGTGGCGATGAATCAACAATTCGAAGTGCTTTTCTTGCGTATTCTTGATGAACCAGCGTTTATACATAGATGTAGGAGGATTTGTTTGGGAAGTAATAAGCCCCTTTAACATCTCTTCATCTGCAAAGAATTCTCGACGGGAAAACACAGAGACAAAGGACTGATCTTTGAATAGGAAAAAGAATGGATCCGCAGGATCCCAAATGAATTGGCTTATTCGAAAAAAGCCTTGTTCTTTGGAAAATCTATCTCGTGTCTGGTACTGCATGGTTCCACTCTGCAAGAACTCTGAATCATTCTCTTGAAGCTCATCCTCTTTATGATAAATGATCCGCTTGCCCCGAAATGACCCGGCCCAATAAGGAAATCCCAATTCAGTGGGCCTTTCGATACAATCAAATATATTGCCATAAGGGCGCCATATTCGAGGAGCCCAAACTATGTGATTGAATAAATCCTCCTCCATCTGTTGTGAGTCGAAGGCTCCTTCCCCTTCTTCAAACTCCGATTCGTATTTTTCATATAGAAATCTCTGATCAACGATAGAACAAGATCCATTTTGCATCATATCTAACTGATTCCTTGGTTCGGACCGAAGAAGTAGTGTCACTCGATTATTATCAAACTGGCTGCAATCTTTTTCTGTCCGTGAGGATCCCGCCAAAGCGCCTTCTACTTCTAATAGGCCATGAACTAGATCAGAATCATTCTCAACGAAGCCATAAGAAGTGATCCAATTTTTTTCATTGGGTCCGGATGAAGACCAAAGATCTTGAGCGACCGATCCGGCAGAACAACTCAAAAGATAAAGAAGTATCGTTAATTTCTTCATGCTCGTTCCAAGTTCGAAGTACCATTTGTACAAATAAGAATCCCCTTCCTTACATGATTTCTTCTTCATATAGATAGATATAGGATCTATGGGGCAATTACTTAGAAGTACATTTTGTGCAACAGTCCTTCCTATCTGATAGAAAAGGATCTCATGATCCTGAACCGATCTTACCTGGGATCGCAAATCCCAAGTTTGTCTATGAAGAGCTGATCTAATTGTATTAGTTTCTATAATTGATTTCTTCTGTGTAATACTAATTGATAGGACCTCATTGATAAGTGCTACAAGATCTCGTGCATTGAAACCCATGGTTATGGACCCGAATCCGTTAGTATGGAACATTTTCTTTTCCAAGTGAAATCCTCTAGTATAGGAAAGAATGAAAAAGTGCTTTCGTTGTTGTGGAATAAGAAGCCTTCGTATCTTAATACATGTATTTAATTTATTCGGAGCTATTAGAGCGGGATCCACTTTTTGGGGAATATGAGTCGAAGCAATAACAAGAATATTTCTAGTGGAACATCTTTCACAATCCCTGGAGAGATAGTTCTCTAATAGACCGAGGGATAAGTAATTCGACTCATTCACATACAGATCATGAATGTTTGGAATCCATATTATGCAAGGAGACATTGCTTTTGCTAATTCGAATTGAAGGGTGATATCAAATCGGTCTATTTTTGGCGTCATATCCATAATAGTTAGCACATTCGTCATAGTTAGCAGCTCCATATCAAGGTCATCATCAATATCGTCACTATCATCAATATCGATATTGTCACTATCATCAAAATCGATATCGTCACTATCATCAAAATCGATATCGTCAATAGGATAACCTTTAGACTTATCATACAGGAACTTGTTTGGAAATACCGTAATGAAAGGAACATAGGAGTTTGTCGCTAGGTATTTGACCAAATAGGATCGTCCAGTTCCTATAGAACCTATCACTAAAATACCCCTAGAAGGGGATAGGGCTAAGCGGAGCGAAAAGGGTTTTCCGTGAGATGGGAAATTAAAACTATTAGCCCCACACGAGGTTTGTGAATAAGTGATTGTCTGATAATGAGCAAGGAATATCTGTCTTTCTGCTAAACAGGATCTATTGAACTCATAATTCATTAGATACTTTTTATGAATGTCAACTAAGT